TCCAAGCAAAGCTCTTCGCATCGCAATGCCTATTGTGTCAGCTTGACCTTTCATAAGTGGAGAGAGAATAAAGCGCCCGTAATAAAGACATTTACTATCTGTTCTTGATTCAACACACTTCCACTGCAGTGTCCGAGTAGATACTCTTATTTTCTCTCGAACCATAGTAATATTATAAAAAGTTGATCATATCTTTGAATCATTTATTTCTCTTGAAACCTCCTCAATGCTTATTTCTACACGCGTCTTTTTTTAGGAGGCCTACATCCATTGTGTGGCATAGGGGTTACGTCTCGTACAAAACTTAAAAGTATACCACTTCTACGAATAGCCCGTAATGCTGCATCTCTTCCGAGACCAGGACCTTTTATCATGACTTCTGCTCGTTGCATACCTTGCTCCACTACTGTACGAATAGCATTTCCTGCCGCCGTTTGAGCCGCAAATGGTGTCCCTCTTTTTGTACCCTTGAATCCACAAGTACCGGCAGAAGCCCAAGAAACCACCCGACCTCTTACATCTGTAACAGTCACAATGGTATTGTTGAAACTTGCTTGAACATGAATAACGCCCTTTGGTATTTTACGTGCACTCTTACGTGAACTAATACGCCCATTTCTACGTGAACCAATTTTTGGTATAGGTTTTGCCATATTTTATTATCTCATAAAAATGAGTCAGAGATATATGGATATATCCATTTCATGTCAAAAAAAATCCTTCATTTTTTTCTTTTTTTATTTTACATCAATTTAAATTTAAGTTTTAGAAAGTTTCTTTTAGTAGAATGATTATCCTTGTCGTTGTTTATGTTTTGGGTTAGAACAAATTACTATAATTCGTCCCCGTCTGCGAATCAGTCGACATTTTTCACAAATTTTACGAACAGAGGCCCTTATTTTCATATTTCTCATTCCTTACTTTAATTTCGAATCTATTTCTTGGAAGAAAATAAGTTTCTTGAAATTTTGAACCTCGGATTGTATTCTCATGAGAGGGAGTGTTGAAGTTGAAAAACCACTTAATCATTTGAATCCTTATTGCGGAGTCTATAAATTATACGACCCCTGGTTGAATCATAGCGGCTTACTTCAATCTTAACCCTATCCCCCGGTAGGATCCGTATGAAACTACGTCGTATCCTTCCTGAAACATAACCTAGAATCAGATCTTCATTATCTAAACGAACCCAGAACATACCATTAGGAAGTGATTCAGTAATCAAACCTTCATGAATCCATTTTTGTTCTTTCATTCCAGGCAAAACCCCCTTAAAGTATCAACTAATAGAGGCGTGATCTTAGACAACCTGTCTTTTCTCTTTTTTTTTTCGCAAATAGAAAATTTTGGATCCAATTCGGATATCAGAAAGATTACCATATATAACATAAAATTTCTCCGCCAATTCCTTCTAGTCGAGCCTCTCGATCTGTCATTATACCTCGAGAGGTAGAAAGAATTACAATCCCCATTCCACCTAAAATTCTAGGAATTCGTTGATAGTTAGAATAGATTCGTAGACCAGGTCGACTGATCCTTTTTAAATTAAAAGTATTTCTATATGGTCCTTTCCTATTTCTTCTATGTCGCAGAGTTAAAACCAAAAAAGATTTGTTTCTTTCTTGATGTTTTCTCGCGTTTTCGATAAAACCTTCTCGTAAAAGTATTTTAACAATGTTCTCGGTGATGTTAGTAGATGCTATTCGAACCGTTCCTTTTCTATTTATGTCAGCATTTCGTATAGAGGTTATTATATCAGCAATAGTGTCCCTACCCATGATGAACTAAAATTAGTGGTGTCTCCGAAGTTTGATATAATCAACATGCTTTTTTTTATTATTTTATTAGTTCTTTTTTATGAATTAAAAAAAAATTAAAAATGAAAGGTATATACATGATATACAATCTACTATTTCATTCCAATATCCGACTTCTCATCTTATAATACTTCGGGAGCTAATGAAACTATTTTAGTAAAGTTTTGTCTCAATTCCCGGGCAATCGCGCCAAAAACTCGAGTTCCTTTTGGATTTCCTTCTTGATCAATGATAACTGCAGCATTGTCATCATATCGTATTATCATACCGTTGTCGCGTTTGAGTTCTTTACAGGTGCGTACAATTACAGCTCTGATCACTTCGGATCTTTCTAAAGGCGTATTTGGTATTGCTTCTTTGATCACAGCAACAATAACGTCACCAATACGAGCATATCGACGGTTGCTAGCTCCTATGATTCGAATACACATCAATTCTCGAGCCCCGCTGTTGTCTGCTACATTCAAATGGGTCTGAGGTTGAATCATATCTTTTTTTTAATCTGTTCTTTCAATGCAAAAATAAATGCAAAAGCAAAAGGCGAAAAATAAAAAGAAATATTGTTTGTCCAAAACAAAAAAACCTTTTGTTCTTTTTATCCAAAAGATCTATTTCCTTTGGTTCTACATTCCTATCCCGAAATAATGAATTGAGTTCGTATAGGCATTTTAGATGCCGCTATT